ATAATCTGTTATGAAAGAAAGAAAACATTCTTTGAAGAATCAAGATTCGTAACCAATCCTTGCCTTATTTGTTGGATTAGGTCTAACTTTCTTGACTAAACTGCAAGAGTGGAACTTTACGAGATGAAATAGGGAAAGACAGAAGATAAAACTTAAAAGGATAATTGAAGTGACTCGTCTTCGAATCAACTTTGGTTGGGGGTTCGAAAAAGGAATAAAAATAAAGTAAATTCAAGGAGGAGCTTTCCTTTTTTTAAGGGGCCCCTCGGGGGGTCGTGGAATGCTTTTCTTCTCCTCTTATTCCATATGGAATACAATCAGTTAAAATAAGAAGGAATAGGGGAATATTCGACCGTTTCAATTCTTTATTTATCTTTTATTCCAAAATTCTCCCGAAAATCCAATTTCATTTTTCAATGGGGTTAGATGATCTAGTTCTTAATATTATTACTTTACTCAATTGACAGATTCCACAACAAATCTCTTGATTCGGAATTAGGGACTCATGTCGCATCTGATGAATCGATTCTCTTTTACACTTCTGTATCTCACTCGATCTTGTTTTTTAGTATTATCTAAAATAACCGATGAATTCTGAATTTTCCATAACTTAGGTAAGTGCTTTACCAACATATGTAGTGTAGTAAAAAAATAAATGGAATTTAACCCTTTCATGCTTACTATAACTAGTTATTTCGGTTTTCTACTGGCTGCTTTAACTATAACCCCAGCTCTATTTATTGGTTTGAACAAGATACGTCTTATTTGAAATGAATTGAATGAATAAGTCAGAAAAGCAAAATCTTTCTTTTGGATTCCTGGTATTCTACGACTCTTTTCCACACTAATTACCAATTCTTTTCTTGGTCATTGAGATTCGTGGATAATTTAGACTACTATTTAGGGATAGATCGTACCTCTTTTTTTTATCCCCTCGAACAAATCGAAATGATTGAAGTTTTTCTATTTGGAATCGTCTTAGGCCTAATTCCTATTACTTTAGCGGGATTATTCGTGACTGCGTATTTGCAATACAGGCGTGGGGATCAGTTGGATCTTTGATTGAGTAATATTTCTTTTTTGATTGACCTCCTCTCTGGTCTGGAGGAGGTCAAATTGGAGTTGCAATTCAACTTTGTTTTGTTAAGTTATTTTACTCTGCTTCGACATAAGATAGATGGAATCACGCTCTGTAGGATTTGAACCTACGACATCGGGTTTTGGAGACCCGCGTTCTACCGAACTGAACTAAGAGCGCTTTCATTCAAAAAGAAAACCCTTTTCTACTCCTAACGTGTCTCACGTACGTATAGTATCCACAAATTCAAGTTATACCCACTTTAATTGATCCCCTCGCTACTGCCCATAAAGAAGAAAGAAGTAATAGGTAGGGATGACAGGATTTGAACCTGTGACATTTTGTACCCAAAACAAACGCGCTACCAAGCTGCGCTACATCCCTTTTCCAAATTGTTGTACAATGGCATTGTACACAATTCCTGTCTTGTTTTCCACATCGTAATTTTCTTCTCTTTCTCTATCTATATAGAACCTTCTTGTCATTTCTTCTTTTTGGTCTCATATAATCAAGTCAAGGAATGGTATACATCTAAAATCGAATCTAATTTCACCTATAAAAGAAAGATTACTATTCCTTGGTAATGTATAGGAAGAAGAGGTCATCTTTTTCTTTTTTAGGGATAGGAAAATCTCGTCTATACGGTTCATTCTATATAGAATATTGATTTTGTTTTTTTAGTTAGGAATTTCGCCTAAACAAAAGAAATACAAAAGATCTTGGGCAAGAGTATCTGATCATATATGTATTCCAATAAGGAAGGAGGATTTTCAATGCGGGATATAAAAACATATCTCTCTGTAGCACCCGTGCTAAGTACTCTATGGTTTGGGGCTTTAGCAGGTTTATTGATAGAAATTAATCGTTTATTCCCAGATGCTTTGTCATTCCCTTTTTTTTAATTCTAGTTATTGCTATGCGAGGAATTCTTCGTGACATGACGAAAATTTTCCCTTTTTCAATCCTTTTTTTTTTAGTATAGGAAGGAAAAAGAAAGAAAAGATGGATTGGGTTGAACCTCAGAGTCATGAAAAATTCGGTAAATCCCATTTTGGAAAACAGAAATTCAATTAAAAGCGGTATCCAAGCTAAGTCAGGCCTCAGAAATCAGAGCATAGAAAGAGGCTGGGCTGGCTACTTAAATGAAAGGATTTCGAAGCAAAATCCTTGCTATTGCTAATTCGACAAGGATTGTATTCTTTAATTATTTCTCCATTTTTTATTACTTAATTTAAGAATTTCCAAAATTTTTTATTCTAATGGATTTTATTCTTCTTCTTCGGATTCAAAATAGAAGAATAAAAGAATAAGTAGAAGAATTAAGTTAAGTCAATCCAAAAAAGAAAGGAGGTTCATGGCCAAGGGGAAAGATGTTAGAATCAGACTTATTTTGGAATGTATCAGTTGTGTTCGAAAAGGTGCCAATAAGGAATCGACGGGGATTTCTAGATATAGTACTCAAAAGAATCGCCACAATACACCTGGACAATTAGAATTCAAAAAATTTTGTCGTTATTGTCGCAAGCATACGACTCATGGCGAAATAAAAAAATAGGAGCATCGTGTGTTCGATCTTTCCAAAGAACAGATTTAATATATAGAACATAGATAGAATACAAAATACAAATCAACTCATTTGATTTCAGGTAGATATTATTTCATATGTATAGAGGGTATTCATATACTATATATGAATCAAATAATATATGGACCAAAGAAAGACTACTTCTTCTGGATCCAAAATTAATAAAATAAAGAAATCCATTTTTTTCCAATTTTTTAATAAAGAATAAATCATGTATACATCTAAACAACCTTTTCATAAATCTAAGCAACCCTTTCGTAAATCCAAGCAAACTTTTCAAAAATCCAAGCAAACTTTTCGTAAGTCCAAGCAAACTTTTCGTAAATCCAAACAACCTTTTCGTAAATCCAAACAACCTTTTCGTAGGCGTCCTCGGATTGGCCCGGGGGATCCAATTGATTATAGAAACATGAGTTTAATTAATCGATTTATTAGTGAACAAGGAAAAATATTATCGAGACGAATAAATAGATTAACCTTGAAACAACAACGATTAATTACTCTTGCTATAAAACAGGCTCGTATTTTATCTTTCTTACCATTTCGTAACTATGAGAATGAGAAGCAATTTCAAGCCCAGTCAATTTCAATAATTACTGGTCCTAGACCCAGAAAAAATAGACATATTCCTCAATTAACGCAAAAGTTCAATTCCAATCGAAACTTAAGAAACTCCAACCAGAATTTAAGAAACAACAATCGGAACTTAAGTTCCGATTGTTGATGTTTTATTCGAAAGGGCCAGACCTATATATAAGGAAAGTAATCCAGTTTTGATTCTTGTGTTTGTTATAAGAAAGAAAAATGGGGAAGAATAAATAGTTTTTTTATTTATTGCAACATGCTCGTTGATTCTTACCACTTAATCTTAATTTATTGTATCTTCCCGGAGTTCCCTCTCCGGGAATTCGGTTTTAATTATTCCTGTATATTACTTTTTTATCCATTTAATTGATGATCTTTATTTTATTGGAAATCGTGTAAAGATTATTTGGATTTGATACAGCTACTTGTGCAAGCATTTTACGATTAAGAATCAATTCCTTCTTGTACAGATTGTGTATTAATTTACTATAACTATTGAATACTTTATATATCCGCGTTGCTGCGTTTATCCGAGTGATCCACAAACGACGAAAATCCCTCTTTTGCCTGCCTCCATCTCGATGAGAGGAAACAAAAGCTCTTCTTACTTGTTGAGTAATCATTCGATTAAGTCTTAAATGAGCCCCTCTAAAGTTTGAGGCAAATGAACGCATTTTTGTTCGTCGTCTCCGAGCTATATATCCTCGCGGAACTCTGGTCATTGAATCAAATTAACCTTAATGAATAACTAATGATTTCTCTTCTTTTAGCCATCCTTTTTCCCATTAATAACAAAACGAATTATTCCGATATATAAAATATTAATTCCAATGGCTTTTGCTACTGTAACCTTCCCAACCACGATTTTTTATTCTATTCCCTTCAGTTATTTCGCATAGAAATAACAAATTCTAACGATACTCAAAAAAATAGTGGGTTCCATCGTTTCTATGGTTCCCTTTTAAACGGTGAGGCCCTCTCTATACACCGGAGCCCTTTCTTTCATTTCATCAAAAGGTATTGTGAACTTGTATAGTTCACATTCTTTGGCTCTACCTATCCATTATAGAGTAAATAGCTCTTTTCACAATAAGAGTTATCCATACAGTGACGGCATTTAATTATGAAAGTTGGCTAAGTAGCTGACCCTGTTAGTCCGTTCTTTTAAGATAAAGGAGCATAAGCCTTTTTCTTTTTATTACTATTTCCTCCGCTTAATGGATAACCATTCTCTACCAATGGGGGAATTGCTTCTTATTTCCAATTTAGATGATTGGATTTGCACCAAAGGAAACCAGAAATTCCATATTACCATAGAAATCTAGGATAGAGCTTCTCTATCCTATTCATTGGTACCGATCATGGATACTTCCAAAATTGTCTTATTTGTTTGAACTCATGATCTGAACGAGTCACACATACACCCTAGCACATGTTCCTCGACGCTGAGGACATCCCTTAAGCGCGGCCGATTTTCTAGCATTTCGTATTGGCTGTCTTGCGTTTCTAATAAGTTGTTTAACCGTTGGCATGTCGTATGTATATAGAAAAAAAGGATTGGTTTAGATCGATCTTAACCTGATGATTGATCATCATGAAGTATTTCTATTTTCTATTAAATCGCAGAAAACCTGAATTTAGGTTTGAAATAAATTTACAAGAAATGCGACCACTACCAATCCTTAAACATTTCCGGAAACCACACTGGATCAGTATCGCAGTGCTCGTCAATCATTTCATCCCCTACAATATCGACAAGTCCATAAGCTTTGGCTTCGTCTGCTGACATAAAAACATCCCTTTCCATGTCTTCGGATACAACCCAAAAAGGCTTGCCTGTTCTTAGTGCATAAACCCTTGTGATCATTTCGCGAACTTTGTGTAACTCTTCCACTTCTAGTAAAAATTCTGGTGTCCTTGCCCGATAATAAGCACTAGCAGGTTGGTGAAGCATAATCCTCGCGTGAGGGAATGCTATACGCTTGGTGGGTTCTCCTCCAAGCAGAATGAAGGATGCCATGGACGCAGCTATTCCGAGGCATATTGTATATATATCTGGTGTCACCGTTTGCATCGTATCAAAAATTGCCATTCCTGAGATTAGCCACCCGCCTGGGGAGTTTATAAACAAAAAAATATCGCTAATTCCATCTTCTATACTGAGATATACCATGAGACCTGTAATATGATTCGTGATCTCGCAACGAATCTCTTGACCTAAAAAAAGTGTCCTTTCTCGATACATAACATTGTATAAGTCAACCCAAGTCGCTTCTTCATCTCCGGGAATCCGGTAAGGTACTTTTGGAACACCAATGGGCATATTAGATTAATATTATTAAATTTAAGTAAGAAAACTATACTTTAATATGGAAACGTAAGAATGGAAGAGAAAGAAAGAATCCGCAGTTTATTGTCTTTTTTTTTTTCTTATTCTATATGAATACTATAGATTCTATTAATACGTAGATTGAAATAATACATAGATTGAAAGGTTATATCTATAAGGAAGGTAAGACAGATTGAATAAAGAAAAAAGAATCGGTGATTGGAATGATAAACAAAGAGGGATAGGGATCTATTCTTCGTTTTTTTTTCCAAATAGGCCAAGCTACCCATTGCATATTGGCACTTATCGAGTATAGAATAGATCTGCTTCTCTTTCTTCTTACGAACAGAATTGGCTTCTTATTTTTAATGGAATGAAATAAATATTCACGCTTTCTGACACAGAATCCCCTAGAGGGGTTAGGTACATAGGATATGGATAGTCTTTTCCAATGCGATAAAATAAAGCGACATCGTGTCTATTTTTCTTTGCTAAAGGGGTATTTCCATGGGTTTGCCTTGGTATCGTGTTCATACTGTTGTATTGAATGATCCGGGTCGATTGCTTTCGGTGCATATAATGCACACAGCTCTAGTTTCTGGTTGGGCCGGCTCGATGGCTTTATACGAATTAGCGGTTTTTGATCCCTCTGATCCTGTTCTGGATCCAATGTGGAGACAAGGTATGTTCGTCATTCCCTTCATGACTCGTTTAGGAATAACCAATTCGTGGGGTGGTTGGAGTATTTCAGGAGGAACTGTAACGAATCCGGGTATTTGGAGTTATGAAGGTGTGGCAGGTGCGCATATTGTGTTTTCTGGCTTGTGTTTCTTGGCAGCTATCTGGCATTGGGTATATTGGGACCTAGAAATATTCTGTGATGAGCGGACGGGAAAACCCTCTTTGGATTTGCCCAAGATCTTTGGAATTCATTTATTTCTTGCAGGGGTGGCTTGCTTTGGCTTTGGCGCATTTCATGTAACGGGTTTGTATGGTCCTGGGATATGGGTGTCCGATCCTTATGGACTAACTGGAAAAGTACAAGCTGTAAATCCAGCGTGGGGTGTAGAAGGTTTTGATCCTTTTGTTCCGGGGGGAATAGCTTCTCATCATATTGCTGCGGGTACATTGGGCATATTAGCGGGCCTATTCCATCTTAGTGTCCGTCCGCCTCAACGTCTATACAAAGGATTACGTATGGGCAATATTGAAACTGTACTTTCCAGTAGTATCGCTGCTGTTTTTTTTGCAGCTTTCGTAGTTGCCGGAACTATGTGGTATGGGTCAGCAACTACCCCAATCGAATTATTTGGGCCTACTCGTTATCAGTGGGATCAGGGATACTTTCAGCAAGAAATATATCGAAGAGTTAGCGATGGATTAGCCGAAAATCTTAGTTTATCAGAAGCTTGGTCTAAAATTCCCGAAAAATTAGCCTTTTATGATTATATTGGTAATAATCCGGCAAAGGGGGGATTATTCAGAGCAGGCTCAATGGACAATGGGGATGGAATAGCTGTTGGATGGTTAGGACATCCCGTCTTTAGAGATAAAGAAGGGCGCGAGCTTTTTGTACGCCGTATGCCTACTTTTTTTGAAACATTTCCGGTTGTTTTGGTAGATGAAGAGGGAATTGTGAGAGCGGACGTTCCTTTTAGAAGAGCAGAATCCAAATATAGTGTTGAACAAGTAGGCGTAACGGTGGAGTTCTATGGTGGCGAACTTAATGGTGTAAGTTATTCTGATCCTGCTACTGTAAAAAAATATGCGAGGCGTTCCCAATTAGGGGAAATTTTTGAATTAGATCGGGCTACTTTGAAATCGGATGGTGTTTTTCGCAGCAGTCCAAGGGGTTGGTTCACTTTTGGTCATGCTACCTTTGCTTTGCTCTTCTTTTTCGGACACATTTGGCATGGCGCTAGAACCTTGTTCCGAGATGTTTTTGCTGGTATTGATCCAGACTTGGATGCTCAAGTGGAATTTGGAACATTCCAAAAAGTTGGAGATCCAACTACAAGGAGACAGGCAGTCTGATACCACATTGCTATGGTATCTTTCATCTCTCTTTTTTGATTTGACATGGGAAACATCTCCCATCCTTTCTTTGACTCTTTTTCTTTCTTTATATGGGAAATGATCCCAAATGACAAATGAATAGGTGTGGAAGTTATAATTGTAAATAAACCACGATCGAATCTATGGAAGCATTGGTTTATACGTTCCTTTTAGTTTCGACTTTAGGGATAATTTTTTTCGCTATCTTCTTCCGAGAACCACCTAAGGTTCCGACTAAAAAAATGAAATAATTTCATTGAAGTAAGAAGTCTCCCCATCTGGGAGACTTCTTACTTCAATTAGTCCCCGTGTTCTTCGAATGGATCTCTTAATTGTTGAGAGGGTTGCCCAAACGCGGTATATAAGGCATACCCAGTAAAGCTTACAAGTAAACCAGATATGGAGATGGCGACTAAAGTTGCTGTTTCCATTTTTATAGAATTTCAAGATTACAATGGATCTACGAAAAGATCGTGTATTTACAACTACAACGGAATAGTATACAAAGTCAACACCAATGATTAAATAGAATTTATGGCTACACAAACCGTTGAAGATAGTTCTAGACCTGGGCCAAGACGAACTCGCGCAGGTAGTTTATTGAAACCCTTGAATTCGGAATATGGGAAAGTAGCTCCGGGTTGGGGGACTACTCCTTTTATGGGGGTCGCAATGGCTTTATTCGCGATATTCCTATCTATCATTTTAGAAATTTATAATTCTTCTGTTTTACTGGACGGAATTTTAATGAATTAGGTTTCTACTAACTAAAACTACGAAGTCATAGTTTTTCCATCCAAAAAAGCCTTTCTACTTTAAGCTCTACATTTCTAGACATTCTGGTAGTTCGACCGTGGAATTTTTTTGTTTCGGTATCTCTGGAATATGAGTGTGTGACTTGTTAGAATTGATCCTATTGATAATACATAGAAAGGGCCTGTTATCTCTATCAAGATGATTCTAATTCGTCGGATATTTATTATTTATTCTAGTATCTGGAACACGAAATAGATAGAGTGGATCAAGAAAAAAAAAATGGAACTATGATTCATACTCACTATTCAGACCTCGCAACCAGACTGAAAAAAATTCAAGTAGTTTTTAATAAAAAAAGAAAATGTCTTCCTTCCAAATTTGTTTGCCCAAAAGACAACTTTTTTTTTCTCTTGATTTTGTCGAGTTATTACACCGATTCAATAAATGATCATCAAGCGGTTCTTATTCGAAGAACCCTTGCCTTTTGTTTAGCTTGAGACTCAATCATCGTGGCTCTAGTATGAATCTAAGGTTTTAATTGAACTGATTCATAGGATCGCAACAAGATAATTTCTATCAGAAAACTACTAGAATTTTTGCTTTATTTATTTACTAGTAAAACAAAACAAGAGTAAATCCGCATTACGCAAAAAAAAAAAAGAAATCCAAAATAGGGAAGAGAAAAGTCAAGAGGCCTCTAATGACCAACATAAGGCAAAGAAAGGAAGACAGATGAGCCAACTTGAGATTTTTTGGCATTATCATCATAAAGAATAAATTCTGGATTTTTCTTATTTCATATCTTCAAGGCAAATCGACCCAATCCAGTGGCTGATGAAGTTTTGAACCCTTTTTTTTCTAATATCCGTTGAAAATTTGTGTGTTTCTGCTTGAGCCGTACGAGATGAAATTTTCATATACGGTTCTCGGAGGGGGACTCGGGTTAGTTACCTATCTCAATAAAGTATATGATTGGTTTGAGGAACGTCTTGAGATTCAGGCAATTGCGGATGATATAACTAGTAAATATGTTCCTCCTCATGTCAACATATTTTATTGTTTAGGGGGAATTACACTTACTTGTTTTCTAGTACAAGTCGCTACAGGTTTTGCTATGACTTTTTACTACCGCCCAACCGTTACAGAGGCTTTTTCCTCGGTTCAATACATAATGACCGAGGCCAACTTTGGTTGGTTAATCCGATCAGTTCATCGATGGTCAGCAAGTATGATGGTTCTAATGATGATCCTGCACGTATTTCGTGTGTATCTCACAGGTGGATTTAAAAAACCCCGCGAATTAACTTGGGTCACAGGTGTGGTTTTGGCTGTATTGACTGCATCGTTTGGTGTAACTGGTTATTCTTTGCCTTGGGATCAAATTGGTTATTGGGCAGTCAAAATTGTGACAGGTGTACCTGAAGCGATTCCGGTAATAGGATCGCCTTTAGTGGAGTTATTGCGTGGAAGTGCTAGTGTGGGCCAATCCACTTTGACTCGTTTTTATAGTTTACATACTTTTGTACTGCCTCTGCTTACTGCCGTATTTATGTTAATGCACTTTCCAATGATACGTAAGCAAGGTATTTCGGGTCCTTTATAGGGAAGGCATATCATAGAGAAAGATAATTCTAATTCTCATATATCATATCGGGTAGGTTGTGGTATTTCATTGCTACAAACATGGGTTATTGTAAAATAAGACATGTCATTTGGATACTTTTCTTCAACTCCGAAGTATTTTGATACAAATAGTTGAAGTTAATTTTACGAAAGAAAATAAGGCGGATTATGGGAGTGTGTGACTTGAATTATTGATTTGGCCATGCAGATAAAGAATTGGATCTGCCACATTAGAATTCACAACTAAAGGTGTCTCCGCATCCAATCAACACGTAAGTCCCCTATCTAGGAAGGATAGGCTGGTTCACTTGAGGAGAATATTTTCTATGATCATACCCCGACCATGTCATCCATGAACAGGCTCCGTAAGATCCCATAGAGTAGAAATGGAATAAGTCATATCACATGATCTAATTCTCTATTTATTACACTTACTTTTTTATTATAGTATGGAAATGCATTCATTTTCTTTGCATCGATTGCGATCCGCAATACTATCGGAGTAAAAGAAGGTATCTAAGGAAGAACGTAGGCTAGACTTTTGGATTTTTTATTAGTAACAAGTAAATACTTTGTTTGGACGTAAGAAATTTGCGATATTGAGGGGATAAACACCAACTAATCAAGAGACATGAGACAATCCACAAAGCAATTGATCATGATCAATTTTGCAAGCCCACTTGGATATTGAGCATTTACCCATAAGAATAGGATTCTTTTCAATGAGTAGTTGTAGGTGCAACTTCGGAAAAGAGAATCTGATAAAGCTTTTCTTACCTAGAGTCATTGAGTCATTATATACCTTATTCTATTATGGATCTTCCACGGTCTTTTTTCTTTCATTCTTGCTCGAGCCGGATGATGAAAAATTCTCATGTCCGGTTCCTTTGGGGGATGGATCCTAAAGAATTCACCTATCCCAATAACAAAGAAACCTGACTTAAATGATCCTGTATTAAGAGCAAAATTAGCTAAAGGGATGGGACATAATTATTACGGGGAACCCGCGTGGCCCAACGATCTTTTATATATTTTTCCAGTAGTAATTCTAGGTACTATTGCATGTAATGTAGGTTTAGCGGTTCTTGAGCCGTCAATGATTGGTGAACCGGCGGATCCGTTTGCAACTCCTCTGGAAATATTACCCGAGTGGTACTTCTTTCCCGTGTTTCAAATACTCCGTACAGTACCCAATAAGTTATTGGGCGTTCTCTTAATGGTTTCTGTGCCAACGGGCTTATTGACAGTACCCTTTCTAGAGAATGTCAATAAATTCCAAAATCCATTTCGTCGCCCAGTAGCTACGACAGTTTTTTTAATCGGTACTGCGGTAGCTCTTTGGTTAGGTATTGGAGCAACATTACCCATTGAAAAATCCTTAACTTTAGGTCTTTTTTAGGGATTTTTCAGGTTGATTCATTCAACCGTGAAGTACCGTGCATAGGTATCTAGGAAATAGTTACTTCCAAGTGAATCTTCCCTAGATACCTAAAATCCATTTTATTATGATCCATTTCGCGAAAATATAGATTGTGCCAAAGATGCAAAATTGTTTTCTTTTTTTTTTATTCTAACTCGAAAAGGAAGAAGAGGAAAAAATTGCAATGGATTTAAAACGAGAACTTATTCTTAGGTAAATCAATTGGGAGATGCTTCTCTAGAGTGTCCCATATCTGTTTTCCATCTTCCATACGAAAACTGTCAATTCTCATAAGATCTTCCTCAGTCTTACTCAAAAGGTCCAATAGTGTATGTATATTGGCCCTTTTGAGACAATTATACGTTCTAGAAGGCAATTCTAATTGATCAATAAAAATACAATTCAATGGAATTCCTTTTTTGTTTTTCTTTAGATTAGTTAATTTTTTTTGAAAGGTTAAAAGGGGTGGAGTAAACCTGTTTTTATTTTCTTCGAAACTAGTGCCCTCTTCCTCCGCGTGTAGAAAAGGAAGAAATAAATCAATCAAATTACGAGAAGCCTCATAAAGCGCTTCCTTAGGGGTTAAACTTCCATTCGTCCATATTTCTAGAAAAAGTATCTCGTGTTTTTCATTTCCATTCCCACAATAAAAAATACTATAATTCACATTTCGAACAGGCATGGATACAGCATCTATGGGATAACTTCCATCTTGAGAGTTCTTTCTGAGTTCCGTGTGATATCCGCGATCTCTCTTGATCTGTAACTCAATACAGAAATCAATGGGCTCTGTCAAGTTAGCTATAGGTTGTGCCATATCAACGATCTCTACGGAAGGGGGTAAGATGATATCTTGAGCAGTTATGTATCTAGGACCTTTGACACAAATTGATGCGTCTCTAACTCCATAGAGATTACTTCTCAATACAATTTCTTTCAAATTTAGTAAAATTTCTTGTACGGATTCTTCAATACCTGCTATTGTAGAATATTCGTGTGGCACGCTCCCAAATTTTGCACGTGTGATACATGTTCCTTCTATTTCTCCAAGTAAAGCTCTTCGCAAGGCAATACCGACGGTATCCGCTTGACCTTTTCTAAGCGGGGACAAAATGAAACGACCATAATAAAGACGCTTACTATCTACTCTTGATTCAACACACTTCCACTGTAGTGTTTGAGTGGATCCTGCTACCTCCTCTCGAACCATAATAGACTAGTATTATTATTTGATCATTGAATCGTTTATTTCTCTTGAAAGCGGTTTAATTCTTTTACAGACGTCTTTTTTTAGGAGGTCGACATCCATTATGCGGCATAGGTGTTACATCGCGTATACAACTTAATCGTACACCACTTTTAGCAATGGCTCGTAATGCGGCATCTCTTCCACTACCAGCACCCTTTACCATAACTTCTGCTCGTTGCAAACCCACTGTACGAATAGCATCTACTGCTGTTCTTTGACCAGCATAGGGTGATGCTTTTCTTGAGCTTTTGAATCCACAAGTACCCGCGGAGGACCAGAAAACCACCCGACCCTGCGGGTCTGTAACAGTTATAATGGTATTGTTGAAACTAGCTTGAACATGAATAACTCCTTTTGTTATTCTACGTGCACTCTTCCGTAAACTAAAACGCGCATTCCTACGCAAACCAATCCGCACTTTCCTACGTGAACCAATTTTTGGTATAGCTTTTGTCATATTTTATTATCTCATAAATATGAGTTAGAAATAACAAAAAGAAAAAAAGATACAAAGATATCCGTTTCAGGGTAAAATATATCCTTTACTTTAATTATTTTATTTGGAATTTGGACATTTCCGCGGGTACTTTTTTTACTTTTTAGAAAGTAAAGTTCTTTTTCGAAAGATTACCCCTGTCTTTGTTTATGCTTCGGGTTGGAACAAATGACTCTAATTCGTCCACGCCTACGAATCAGTCGACATTTTGTACAAATTTTACGAACAGAAGCTCTTATTTTCATATTTCCGTATTCCTTTCTTAAACTATGAATCTAATCTTTGGAAAAAATAAGTCTCTTCGCTTGAATTTTGGAACTTTGAATTTATTACCCTAGAAAAAAAAAAGAAAAACCTAATTCTTTGAATCTTTGGTATCCTTCAAATCTTCGGTATCCTTCAAATCTTCGGTATCCTTCGAGTCTTCGGTACGCTTCGAATCCTTATGGGGAAGTCTATAAATTATGCGTCCCTTGCTTGAATCATAACGACTTACTTCAATTTTGACCCTATCCCCCATCAGTATTCGTATAGAACTAGACCGGATCTTTCCTGAAATATAGCCCAGAATGATGGTGTCATTCTCTAGGCGAACGCGGAACATTCCGTTGGGTAGGGCTTCCGTAACTAAACCTTCGAAAGTGACTTTTGCTTCTCTCGGGTTTTTTTTTTCTCTCCTATTTTTTTTTTCTGTCATATTTTTTTTTCTCCTATTTTTCTATTTTGATTTTCAAATAAAAAAAAACGTTGTATTTTTATTTGAAAAATAGGAAGTTCGAGATAGAATTCGGGTACTATAGGAGGGGCGATTACCATATATAACATAAGACTTCCCCCCCAATTCTGTTTAGTCGAGCTTCTCGATCTGTCATTATACCTCGAGAAGTAGAAAGAATAGCAATTCCCATTCCGCCCAAAACTTTAGGAATTCCTTGATAGTTGGCATAAATTCGTAAGCCGGGTCGGCTGATACGCTTTAAAAAGGTTCTAGTTCTATATATTCCTTTTCTAGTCTTTCTCTTTTGATGTCGCAAAGTTGAAACCAAGAAATATCTGTTACTTTCCTGATGTTTCCGAACACTTTCAATAAAACCCTCTCGTAGAAGTATTTTAACAATGTTTTCGGTAATATTTGTAGATACTACTCGAACTGTTCCTTTTTTATTCATGTCCGCGTTTCTTATAGAGGTTAGTAAATCAGCAATAGTGTCCTTGCCCATAAGACTCTAATTCTAGGTTCCTCCTAATTTTTCTATAATCAACATGTTTTCTTTTTTTTTTTATTTTGGATTTTAAAGCATATACGTGAAACACAATCTACTAATTTTTTCTTTGATCTATATCTTGCCTACTAGTATTTATAATACTTCAGGAGCTAATGAAACTATTTTAGTAAAATTCAACTCTCTCAATTCCTCGGCGATCGCGCCAAAAACTCGAGTTCCTTTTGGATTTCCTTTTTGATCAATGATAACCGCTGCATTGTCATCATAGCGTATTATTATACCGTCTTCGCATTTGAACTCTTTACATGTACGTACAATTACAGCTCGAATTACTTCGGATCTTTCTAGAGGCATTTGGGGCACTGCGTCTTTGATTACAGCAACAATAACATCACCAATACGAGCATATCGCTGATTACTAGCAGCTCCTATGACTCGAATACACATCAATTTTCGAGCTCCACTGTTATCTGCTACATTTAAAAGGGTCTGAGGTTGAATCATATTATTTTGATTTCAATTTGTTATTTCAATGCAAAAGGATGAAAGAAATATTGTCTTTCCAGAAAGAAAAACCTGGTTTTTTTATCTTCAATACTCCTTTTTTTGGGTTCTATATCTCTATCTCTAATCGAAGAAATTGACTTCGTATGGGCATTTTACTGGCAGCTATGGAGATAGCTGCTCTAGCTACAGTTTCGGATACTCCGCCCATTTCATAAAGTATTCGACCTGGTTTAACAACGGCTACCCAATATTCGGGGGATCCCTTTCCTGAGCCCATACGTGTTTCCGTGGGTCTTAGTGTAACCGGTTTGTCGGGAAATATACGTACCCATAGTTTTCCACCACGACGTGCATATCGTGTCATTGCTCTTCGTCCTGCTTCTATCTGTCTCGACGTGATCCAAGCGGGTTCAAGTGCTTGAAGAGCATATCTACCAAAACAAATACGATTGCCTCGGCAGGATTTTCCCTTCATTCTTCCTCTATGTTGTTTACGAAATCTGGTTCTTTTGGGGTTATAGTCGATGGTTCTTTCTTAGTTCCATCTCTACTGCAAAACTGGACATGAGAGTTTCTTCTCATCCAGCTCCTCGCGAATGAAATGAGAAAGCGTGCAAATTTCTCTAATTCCATAATATTTTGGAATATTATGGATAGATGCACATTAATAGATAATAGAAAAAGTTAGGGTTTTTTTAATATTGAATTTGTTAAAATAGATAAATATATAGTCAAGAAAGAAGATCTAGAATATATCTAGATGTGTGTGTCTATTTATCTATATTCTATATTTATGGATAATGTAATCTTTCTTAACAAAAAATCTCCTTATTTTTACTCTTATTGAATCGCGGTAAAGTATTCTAATTCAATAAAGATTTCGCGGGCGAATATTTACTCTTTCCTGTCTTATTTGTTAATTTATATTATAACCTTACCAAATAAGGCAATTTTTTTGGTTTGTTCCGCCATCCCACCCAATGAAGTATTAGGATTCTTTTCAATAAAATCCTATGCAGTCATAGGTTCTGTCGTTCCCACTACTTCTCCTTTAATGGTTAGGTCTGAATCCCACAATGGAGCTTCCAAAAAATTTCTTTCCGAGTCAATTTTCTCAGTTTTATTAACCCGGGCCGCTCTTTATTATTGTTTTAAATTTGTATTTCTTGTTTCAAGTTACGATTTCGAATTCTCTGTTATTTTTATTATATTGATGCTTTATCACATTGCCTTTTATGATGTAACTCATAGACCATACATATTGGAATCCTATATCTTTCTTAATTCCTCTTCTTTCTTTCTATCATCCCTCCTTTTATCCACATCCCTTTAGTTTTGCTTCACAACCTAGAATCCATTTTCTTTTTTAGAGAAAAAATTGCAGTTGCTACAACTATATGATAGATCTACTCATTTATGATAGATGTATCATATAGTGACTGTTTCTTAGTTAGGATCTCGACAATACGAAGCAATAGGTTGGTTATTAGTTAATTTTCTATAATTACTAAGTTTTTTTCTTTTTCTATTTATAGTAGGGTTCAGTCAATTTTTTTGAATCTCCATTTTCGACTCTAAAGAAAAAACTAACGAGTCACACACTAAGCATAGCAATTATATTAAAAGATTTATCAATTTTCATTAAATCTTATAGAAAGAGGTAGAATTTCTTCTTCTTTTTCAGGGATTTCAGGAAAAATAAGGCTCTTGTCATTTTTTATTCTATCACTGAACAGAATGGGAAGACAAGGCTAGTTATTCTTCGTCTATGAATATCCAAATTTTTACACCTAATACTCCATAGATAGTTCGAATTGGATAGCAGCAATAATCAATTTTAGCGCGAATTGTTTGGAGGGGAAGTCTACCCTTTTTGATGCATTCGGCACGTGCAATTTCTTTCCCTGCGAGACGACCTGCAATTTTTACTTTTACTCCCCTTATATCTGCTTTTTGAGTTAATTCAATGGCTTTTTTCATTGCCTTTCGGAATGAAACTCTATTTTTTAATTGGAAAGCTATATATTCTGCAAGAATGCTAGGTTGTCTATAAGGTTCTTTAACTTTTTCAATAGCAATATTAAGTCTCTGGTTTACAGAATTAACTTCCTTTTGTAGATCTTTCTCTAATTCTTCGATTGCTCCTTTTTTCTTTAATAAATTGGGGAATCCAATATGGATTATTACGTGGATCGTATCGATTTCTTTTTGAATTTCTATATGTGTAATTACTTCGGAACTTGAGCCTGAGTCCATTTTTCTATTATGTGTAATTACTTCGGAACTTGAGTCTGATTCTATTTTTCTATTCGAGCCTTTTTTCCTATTCTTTTGTATATAGTTCTTGATACAATTCCGTATTTTTTTATCTTCCTGTAGACCTTCAGAATAATTTTTTGGTTGTGCGAACCAAAAGGAATGGTGATTTTGGGTTGTACCAAGTCTGAAACCGAGTGGATTTATTTTTTGTCCCATATTTTTCTATTCTATTTTTTTTTTTACTGGGAATCTAAATCTTAGATGGATCTAAAGATTATTTAGATTTCTTTACTATATTTAGTACAATTGTTATATGACACATGGTTTTTTTTATGGGAGAACTACGTCCTCGAGCTCGAGGTCTGAATTTTTTCATAATAGTACTCCTACTGACTTCGGCTTTAGTGATGAATAAATTCGCTTTGTCGAAATCCCTATAATGAGTAGCATTTGCTGCTGCCGAATAAACCAACTTTAGGATGGGATAAGATGCTCGATAAGGCATGAGGTTCAGTATCATAACAGTTTCTTCGTAGTAACGCCAGCGAATCTCATCAAGAACTCTTTGTGCTTTGAAAACAGACATATGGATGCGTTTTTGTGCTTTGAAAACCCGTTCGAACTTAAGTAGACGATCGGTTGGAACTTTCCTTGCGAGTTTCCTTAGCCCATTCTTCTTCTTCTTTATTCTAGGGGTATACTTTACCAGTTTGAAACTTGTCATAAATAAGGTTATTCCCCGCCTACCTTTGTTTGTTTGTTTTTTTTTTATTTTGAATCTTTCTATTCTGAATTCAGTTAACGACGAGATTTAGTATCTTTTCTTGCACTTTCATAACTCGTGAAATGCCGAGTAGGCACGAATTCCCCCAATTTGCGACCTACCATAGGATTTGTTATGTAAATAGGTATATGTTCCTTTCCATTATGAATCGCGATTGTATGGCCAACCATTGCGGGTAGAATGCTAGATGCCCGGGACCACGTTACTATTGTTTCTTTCTCCTCCTTCATATTGACCTTTTCGATTTTTGCCAATAAATGATGAGCTACAAAAGGATTCGTTTTTTTTCGTGTCACAGCTGATTACTCCTTTTTCCATTTTAAAGAGTGGCATTCTATGTCCAATATCTCGATCGAAGTATGGAGGTCAGAATAAATAGAATAATGATGAATGGAACAAAGAGAAAAATCCTTTAGCTGGATAAGGGGCGGATGTAGCCAAGTGGATCAAGGCAGTGGATTGTGAATCCACCATGCGCGGGTTCAATTCCCGTCGTTCGCCCATCGCATTATTGCAAATTCCAAAAATGCAATTTTCCATATTCCTAGTTACGTATTTACTTACGGCGACGAAGAATAAAACTATCACTATATTTTTTCCTTTTCCTAGTTCTTCTTCCAAGCGCAGGATAACCCCAAGGGGTTGTGGGTTTTTTTCTACCAATGGGGGCTTTCCCTTCACCGCCCCCATGGGGGTGGTCCACAGGGTTCATAACTACCCCTCTTACTACGGGGCGTTTACCTAGCCAACACTTAGATCCGGCTCTACCCAAACTTTTTTGGTTCACCCCAACATTACCCACTTGTCCGACTGTTGCTAAGCAATTTTGGGATACCAAACGGACCTCCCCAGATGGTAATCTTAAAGTGGCCGATTTACCCTCTTTTGCAATCAGTTTCGCTACAGCACCTGCTGCTCTAGCTAATTGCCCACCCCTTCCACGTGTGATTTCTATGTTATGTATGGCCGTGCCTAAGGGCATATCGGTTGAAGTAGATTCTTCTTTTCTCTCAAAAAACCCCTTCCCAAACTGTACAAGCTTCTTCCAAAGCATACAGCTTTCTAGATGTATATGACGATCTCTAGACAGATGGATCTTATATGAATCGTATGATGAAGTACCACATGAGTGGATATATAGGAAAGGAATCCAAATCTGCCGAATCGCTCATGTTATGATCTTCTACATCCTAGGTCTCCGCGTTCCGTCATCTGGCTTATGTTCTTCATGTAGCATTCAGATCGAATGACTCTATGAAATTACGTCGATACTTCCACATATTATGGGTAACGTAGGAGACATCCCTATTTTCCCCGGGGGGTCTTAATTACCACTGCTTAGCTTTCAATTCGCCTCTGACCATCAAATTAAATGTGAATAACCCGTCCTCCTCTCTTTGAAACAAGGGGCGCTTCCGGTTCTGTGCGTGCTTCAAACAATTTTGTCTTCTCCATATTACCATATCTCTAGAGTCAATAATTTTCTATGAGGAACTACTGAACTCAATCACTTGCTGCCGTTACTCAACAGTTTTCTGTTGAGGTCTATCCCGTAGAGGTAGTCAAATTGGATCAGTGATCGATTTCTAGGTTTCGTCGTAAACCTAATTGGTTACTTCCAATTACGTAAATCAATAGTTCAAACCGCACTCAAAGGTAGGGCATTTCCCATTGATATAGGAACTTTTGTACCAGAAACAATAGTATCTCCAATTATAGCCCCTCTGGGATGTAAAATATATCTCTTCTCACCATCCCCATAGTGTATGAGACAAATGTATGCATTTCGATTAGGGTCGTATTCTATGGTTACGATTCTACCAGATATGTCTTTTTGATTCCGTCGAAAATCGATTTTACGGTATAGGCGCTTATGACCTCCCCCTCTATGCCTTGCGGTAATGATTCCTCTGGAATTACGACCTTTACCACAACGGTGCCGTCCATGGATCAAATTATTTCGTGGATTGGATTTCACTTGCCTGTCTACGGTTCCCTTGCGTGTGCTCGGGATAGGTGTTTTGTATAAATGTTTCGCCGTATTATTAAGTATTCTCCTTTAGTTTTTTTCTCTATCTAGAAGTGGAATAGAATAACCCGGTTGAAGGGTAATGATCATACGTCTGTAATGCATTGTATGTCCCAGAATAGGTCCCATTCTTCTACCCTTTCTGGGTAGTCGATGGCTATTCACAGCTACTACCTTAACACCAAAGAAGAGTTCGACCCAATGCTTTATTTCTGTCTTAGTGAATCCCGATTCGACATTAAAAGTATATTGATTCTTTCCCAATAAACGAAGACTTTTTTCTGTAAATACTGCGTATTTGATTCCATCCATAAATCGACTTTCCCTCCTATGCTCTGAGTTCCAGTATCGATAAGAATTCGAGTTCTTATTGTTCTTATGTTATGGTATGAATATACCATACCAATTCGTTATGTATGGATGATGGATGAGATTCCATGGATAGAGAGCCAGTTCCAATAGACTTATGGAACGTTCCCGTTCGCGTGCATCCAGCAGGAATTGAACCCGCAAATTTACCAATTATGAGTTGGGCGCTTTAACCATTCAGCCATGGATGCTTAACAGGGATCATCGTACATCGTAAATAACCAATTTTCATATAGAAAGACATATCATAGAAAAATGAAATCGAAAATATTCGGAGATGGCAAATATTCGGAGATGACTATGAAAACACCTCTCTGGATCCTCGAATTGAAAGAGAGATTGAGAGGGATCAAGAATCCTAATTCTCGCTATTTGGAATGGATCCAATTCTATTGAGTCTGACTCATAGTGATCATTTCTCTTTAGCAAAGAATGACCTTGGTTATCAAAGGATTGAACAACCGGGATCCATTTACTTATGATACCTAGTTGACATTGATAACAAGGATCTAATGAATTATGAGTTTAATAGATCCTCTTTAGCAGAAAGACGTATATTCCTTGCTCATTATCAGACAATCACTTATTCCCAAACCTCGTGTGGGGCTAATCGTTTTCATTTACCATCTCATGGAAAACCCTTTTCGTTCCGCTTAGCCCTATCGGGTATTTTAGTGATAGGTTCTATAGGAACTGGACGATCCTATTTGGTCAAATACCTAACGAAAAATTCCTATTTTCCTTTCATTAAGGTACGAGGGCTTCTTATTCCACAAGAACGAAAGCACCTTTTCATTCTTTCATATACTAGGGGTTTTTACTTGGAAAAGACAATGTTCCATACTAAAGGATTCGGGTCCATAACCACGAGTTCCAGTGCACTAGATCTTGTAGCACTTAGCAACGAGGCCCTATCCATTAGTATTCCACATAAGAAATCCATTATAGAAACTAATACAATTAGATTAGCTCTTCATAGACAAACTTGGGGTTTGCGAGCCAAGGTAAGACCGGCTCGGGATCATGGGACCCTTTTCTATCAGATAGGAGGGGCTCTTGTACAAAATAGACTTCTAAGTAATAACCCCATAGAATCTATCTATATAAAGAGGCAATCGTGTCAGGAAGCGGGTTTTTCTTTGGCCAAAGGGTACTTCGAACTTGGAACGAGCATGAAGAGATTAACGAGACTTCTTTCTCTTTTGAGTTTTTCTGGCGGACCGGTCGCGCAAGATCTTTGGTCTTCCCCCGGAACCGATGAAAAAAAGTGGGTCGCTTCTTATGGACTCGCTCAGAATGATTCTTCTCTATCTATAGTTCATGGCCTATTAGAAGTAGAAGGTGCTCTGGTGCAATCCTTACCGACAGAAAAAGATTGCAGTCAGGTTGATAATAATTGAGTGCCATTACTTCGTCGGTCCGAACCAAGGAATCCGTTAGAAATGTTTTGAAATGGATATTGTTCTCTCTTTGATCAGGGATTGCTATATGAAAAGAAGTGGAGTTTGAAAAAGGGAACGGAATGGTCAAACCGGAACTGCTAGAGGAACGAATTTTCAATAGCATAACTTGGGCTCCTAGAATATGGCGCCCTTGGGACAATCTATTTGATTGCAGGGTTTTGTTCCGAAGCAAAGATATCCGCGGAGGCCGGTTCGTTCGTCCTATTCTGATATTCAGGACCAAGAGGTACTGGATTCTCTTTCGGATAGGCCCTGAAAGGAGAAGAAAGGCTGAAATGCCAACGGATCTCTGTCTATTCTCTAATTCACCCGATCCGATAGTACCCGTTTTTGGAACGTCCAGTGCCAAAGTCACTGAATGGGTAAGTCACCAATCCAATCCCTTTGACAAATCGGGTGTCATATTAGATATCATATTCTATATATATAGAAATATCATAGAATAGACATATAGAATTTTTGGTCGGGAAATTCGAATGAATCATTGAGTGAAAAAGGAGCAAAGAATGACAAAAGACGAGACTCTACTAGTCTTCACTCTTGTGGTTTCCTCGGTTTCTGTTTTCTTATTCGGGATCTTGCTTTTCATGGTTCTCATCTCTGCAACTCGCGATTTTCGCGAGAGAACCAAATCCAAGTTGGTGAAGATCATGATTTGGGCTGGCATAGTAGTTATTACCTTTGCAA